CTTCCGCATTGCTCTTGTATTGTTTTTTCTTTTTACGTTTTTTCGTATATGATTCTGGATAATCTTCTTCAATATCTTTTTGTTGGTTTGAGAGAATAGATACAATATTGTCTTGGTTTTGTGCATTTGATCTAAGATCTCTTTGGGCTGTGGATTCTTTTTCTTTTTTATTTTGATTCTTTAATTCCAATCTTTTTTTTTCATTCAACCGTATAACCCCTTTTTGTTTTCTATTGATATTTTCACTAAAATTGTCATTTATATTCAAATTTAAAAAAAGTAATTTGCTTGGTATAAACCACGGTTTAATTTTATATTCATTATAAAGTAGTACAAACTCTGGAAAGAGCCAAATTTCCAGATTTGCTATAGGACGACTTAGTATTTCTTCATTCATTCCCATCCAATCAAAAAATATTTTTTTTTGATTGGGTGAATTGATTTCTTGATCTTGATAAATCATAAGATAAAAAATATCTTTTTTATCTATTTTATCAATTTTTTGATAATTCTTAGTCCCGGTCTTAGTATTTTTATTATTGTTAGTATCGATTTTGATCCAGGTATCAATATTGATTGTCTTTCTAAGACAAAAATTGATGATTTTCCAATCAAAATATTTTCTATCTGGATTTTTTTCCATATACATAATATCACGTTTTTCTAGATAATTATTGATAGGGATATCTCCTAGTATATCAAAAATTTTGCCTTTATGTGTGTTGTAATTATAAGAACCTTCTTTATTCTTATTTACTTGTAATGCGGATCCATATATGTATGGATCCCTCTTATTTTCATAATTAATAGATCTATAAGATAAAAGGTTATATCTATAGTATTTTTGAAAATTATCTTTTTGATTTGATAATGAATATACTTTGTAATCCTTTTGTTTTTTGGAATGAATTAAGTGGTCTTTTTCATATGAATTTTCTTTGTTTAAATCTTTATTTTGAATTGTACCACATTGATTGATTCTATTTCTCCATTTTTGTGCTATTAATCTAGAGCATCTAATCTGAGAGAAATTATAGTGATAATGACCTCTTAACCAGGTTTTCCATTGATTTATTCCAGAATTACGAAGTTTCTTATATCTTAATTCAGAATTCATTCTTTTTTGTGTTACAAAAGAATCTTTTATTGAAGTTTTAATAAAAAAAGATGTTCCGCGATATTGAAGAGTGGATCTTAACTTATACAAGTTAAGAACTGGGCTTTGTGATAATTTGTAAAATACATATGCTTGAGACAAGGGGAATAAGTCAAAAAAATTCTGTGAATTTTTATTACTAATATTATAAATTGACTTTTTTATAGTCGAAATAAAGTTAATTCTATTTGGATTTTTTTTATTAAATTTTTCTTGATTTTTTTTATTATTGTAAAGGGTTTTATCAAGAATTTTTTTTGTTGATTCAAGAAAAAATTGTATATTAATTTTGGAAATATTAATGATAGATAGAAAGACATCTATGTAGATTTTTTCGGTGAAAATTTTTAAAAAAAAATTTAATTTACGGATTAATCGAGCATTCATTCTTTTTAATATTTGCAAAATATTTTTTGGTGATTCGAATCTTTTAGCATTATAACTTATTTTTTTAGGACTAATATTTATTCCCGGAGTCACTTTTTTTTTCTCTTTTGTAATTCTTTCTATTTTTTTTATGATTGTGCTTGTTCTATCAGTCAGATCCTTCATTTTTTTTTCTGTCAGTAAATAATTTGTCCAATCTGTAGATTGAATTCGACTAAAGGATTCATGAATTATCTGATTGCTGGTCATAGAATCTTTTTCTTTTTTCGTTTCGCTTGATTTATATACTTTTCTCAATCTAAATACTAGAATTGGATTGACTTTTGAAAGTTCTTTTTTTATTTTTTTAAAAAGTGGAATACTTTTGATAATCCATTTTTTTGTTTTTTTTGAGATATTTAGAAACAATTTTGTTCTTTCTTTTAAAACTTTTAGAACTAGTAAATACTTCTTTTTAAAATTTCCAATTTTTTTTTTGAATTTCTTAAAAATGGGTTCAAAAAAGGAAGACCGTTTTCGAGGAGAACCAAAAGGAAGTTCAGCTTCCATTCCCCAAACTGTTAAAAAGCAAAAATCGTCTTTTTGCCTTTTCTTTTTCATTCGATCTATATGAGAGGATCTCGGCTTATATCTGTGCCAAGGTTTCAGACAGAAAGGAAATAGGATCTTTATCTGAATGCCGTCTATTAACCAATTTTTCGGAAATTCTGTTTCTGATAATTGAACACCATTATAAGTACATTTAACATGGATTTCTCTATTCCATTCTTTTAAATCCTCAGACCACTCAGGAAATTGCAATAATAATATACGGCCAATATTTTTACCTATTATTAATAAGGGTAATATAACATATTTTCTAAGAGTCGATTGAATTAGTAACATGGAACCTCTTATTACTTGAGCAAATGGAATGGTATCCCAGGTTTCTGCTATTTCTATTCGCGCTTTCTCTTT